GATACATATCTAATTAATTTTATTAATTAAAACGGGTTCGACTGGAAAATCGAAATTACGTTGAAGGTTTAAAATCCATTTCAATTTCAAATTGACTTTTTCGTCAATTTTTTTTTTAATGCTTTTTCTATTTTTTTTCTAGAATGTCTAATATCTTTTTTACATCTTCTATGTGAAAATGTTCCATTTTGATAAGGTCTTCTTGACTGTTATTCAAAAGGTCCAATAATGTATGTATATTGGACTTTTTGAGACAATTATAGATTCTGGGAGGCAATTCTAATTGGTCAATAAAAATATATTGAAATGCTAGTTCTTTTTTTTTTTTTCTTAGGTTAACTAATCTATTATGAAAAGGAAAAAGGGGTAAAGTAACTTGATGTTGATTGTTCTCTAAATAGAACGTTTCTTCTTCTACATGTAGAAAAGGAATAAATAAATTAATCAAATTCCGGGAGGCTTCATGAAGTGCTTCCTTAGGAGTTAAACTTCCATTTGTCCATATTTCTAGAAAAAGAATCTCTTGTTTTTCATTCCCATTCCCATAAGAATGAATACTATGATTCGCATTTTGAACAGGCATAAATACAGCATCTATAGGATAACTTCGGTCTTCAAAGTTATTTGACATTTTTAGACTATATCCGCGATTCCTCTCGATTTTTAATCCAATACACAAATCTATTGGTTCCATTAAGGTAGCTATATGCTGTGTATTATCAATGATTTCCACAGAGGGCGGTAAAATTATGTCTCGAGCAGTTATATATCCGGGACCTTGGACACAAATAAGCGCGTTGCGCGTTCCATATAGATTACTTCTTAATACAATCTCGTTCAAATTCATTAAAATTTCATGTACTGATTCTTGAATACCTACTATGTTAGAATAGTCATGTGGTATGTTCTCAGATTTTGCACGTGTAATACATGTTCCTTCTATTTCGCCAAGTAAAGCTCTTCGCATCGCAATGCCTATTGTGTCGGCTTGACCTTTCATAAGTGGAGACAGAATAAAGCGTCCATAATAAAGACGCTTACTGTCTCTTCTTGATTCAACACACTTCCACTGCAGTGTCCGAGTAGATACTTTGACTTTCTCTCGAACCATAGTAATTTTATTTGATCAGATCATTGAATCATTTATTTCTCTTGAAACCCTTTCAGCCTTTATTTAGTTCTATACACGTCTTTTTTTAGGGGGTCTACAACCATTATGTGGCATAGGGGTTACATCTCGTACGAAACTTAAAAGTATACCGCTTCTACGAATAGCTCGTAATGCTGCATCTCTTCCCAGTCCAGGGCCTTTTATCCTTACTTCAGCTCGTTGCATACCTTGATCCACTACTGCTCGAATAGCATTTCCTGCTGCGGTTTGAGCAGCAAAAGGTGTTCCTCTTCTTGTACCCCTGAATCCACAAGTACCCGCGGAGGACCAAGAAATCACCCGACCCCGTACATCTGTAACGGTCACAATGGTATTGTTGAAACTTGCTTGAACATGAATAACTCCCTTTGGTATTCTACGTACATTTTTACGTGAACCACTACGTGTATTTTTACGTGAACCAATTCTTAATATAGGTTTTGCCATATTTTTTCATTTCACAAGAAATATATGGATATATCCATTTCATGCCAAAACGGACCTTTTTTTTTGCTAGCTCCTTGGACGTGCCCTTGACTTTATTTCCTTTAGTAAGATTATCCTTGTCTTTGTTTATGCCTCGGGTTGGAACAAATTACTATAATTCGTCCCCTCCTACGGATTAGACGACACTTTTCACAAATTTTACGAACGGAAGCCCTTATTTTCATAGTTGTTATTCCTTAATTCTCTGAATATATTTATTGTTGGACGAAAAAAAGGTTTCTTGATATTTTTGAATCTTGAATTGTATCTTCGTGAAAGGAATGTTGAATTTGAAAAAAAAAACCACTTACTCATTTGAATCCTTGTTATGGAGTCTAGAAAGTGGCTGCCCCCCGATTAACTTATACCTAAGAACTTACTAAAATTTTCACCCCTTTTCTCCTATAGGTATACCTATACAAAAATATGTCGAATCCTTTCAGAAGCATGACCTAATTTTTAGTATCTAAACAAAATCGAACCATGCCGTTCGGAAGTGCTTCATAAAGAAAATTTTGATTAATTCATTTTTTTTCTTTAATTTCATTCGGGGTAAAACATTCTAAACTTTTTTAGCAGGGGTGGTATTACACAACCCCTTTTTTTCACAAATGGTAAGTTCCGGATATCCAATTTTTATATTAGAAGGATTACCATATATAACACAAAATTTCTCCGCCGATTCTTTTTAGTCGAGCTTCTCGGTCTGTCATTATACCTTGAGAAGTCGAAAGGATTACAATTCCTATTCCCCCTAAAATTCGTGGAATTCGTTGAGAGTTAGAATAGATTCGTAGACCCGGTCGGCTTATTCTCTTTAAATTTAAAATCGTTTTATAGGATTCTTTCTTATTTCGTCTATGTCTTAGGGTTAAAATCAAAAAATATTGATTGTTTTCGCGATGTTTCCTTACGTTTTCGATAAAACCCTCTCGTAAAAGTATTTTAACAATGCTTTCGGTGATGTTAGTCGATCCTATTCGAACCGTTCCTTTTCTATTCATGTCAGCATTTCGTATAGAGGTTATTATATCAGCAATAGTGTCTTTCCCCATGATAAGTTAAAATTCCTTATTGTTCTATAATTTTTATATAATCAACATGTTCTTTTTCTTTTATTTATATATAGATAAAGACGAATTATATATTAATATATGAATTCAATTATTAATATATAAAATTATTAAGGGTATATGCGTGATACACAATCTATTAATTCATTTTATTTCAATACCATTTTTTTAATCCTATCCTATACTAACTATCGATATTTAGGTCTTATAATACCTCAGGAGCTAATGAAACTATTTTAGTAAAGTTTAATTGTCTCAATTCCCGTGGGATCGCCCCAAAAACTCGAGTTCCTTTTGGATTTCCTTCTTGATCAATGACAACTGCGGCATTGTCATCATATCGTATTATCGTCCCATTGTTACGTTTGAGTTCTTTACGAGTACGTACAATTACAGCTCTGATCACTTCTGATCTTTCTAGCGGAGTATTTGGGATTGCTTCCTTGATTACAGCAACAATAACGTCACCAATATGAGCATAGCGGCGATTACTAGCTCCTATTATTCGAATACACATCAATTCTCGAGCCCCGCTGTTGTCTGCTACATTCAAATAGGTTTGTGGTTGAATCATATTTTTGTATCTCTTCTTTTAATGCAAAGGACGAAGTAAAAAAATATTGTTTGTCAAAAAACGAAAATTTATAATCTTTTTATCTTTAAATGTTATTTAGCTTTTTCATTCTATATTCCTACTTCAGAAATAATGAATTGGGTTTTTATAGGCATTTTTGATGCCGCTATTGAAATAGCTTTTCTGGCTATATTTTCCGGTACACCACCCATTTCATAAAGGATTTTACCTGGTTTAACCACAGCTACCCAGTACTCTGGGGATCCTTTCCCAGAACCCATACGCGTTTCCGCGGGTCTTACTGTAACCGGCTTGTCTGGAAATATACGTACCCAAATTTTTCCACCACGTCGTACATTTCGTGTCATTGCTCGTCGCCCTGCTTCTATTTGTCTAGATGTGATCCAAGCGGGTTCAAGTGTTTGCAGAGCATATCTGCCAAAACAAATACGATTCCCACGAGAGGATATTCCTTTTAGTCTTCCTCGATGTTGTTTACGAAATCTGGTTCTTTTTGGGTTATAGTTGATGGGTTTTTTCTAAATTATAAATTCCATCTCTACTACAGAACTGGACGTGAGAGTTTCGTCTCATCCAGCTCCTCGCGAATAAAAGGACTAATTAAGATATAGATGTAGTTAATGATTAATCCTATTAATCATGGTATTTTTTGAAATTTCATCTTATCTCTTCTAAATTTGTGTATGTCTTTTTCAAAATAGAACCAAAGATGAATTCTATTTCTATTTATTTTAAAATAACGTAATATCATCATTACAAATGTAGTTTTTGTTAGAGTTAGAATATTCTAACAAATCCTTATTTTTTTTATCTTTTTCATTGTTTTTTTCGTCTTTTATTACTTTTTTTATTTGAAAAAAAAACAAATTTTTCGCCGGCGAATATTTACTCTTTTAATATCTATTTAAGTTTGCTGTTTATCCCCCGAGGTCTCAGAATCAAAATCAGAATCAGAATAGATAATAAAGTTTCTGGTTTATTCCGCCATCCTGTCCAATGAATTACTAAGATTTGTTTTTCACTAGAATCCTATATATTCATGGGTTCCGTCGTTCCCATCGCTTCTTGAGTAATCATTAGGCCTGAATTCTACAATGGAGCTTTTACATGAAATTTTGAATTTCATTTTTTTATTTGTTTTTGAGTCAATTTTATCAGTTTTTATTGGCTCAAGGCTCTTAATTTTTTGTTTTCGGAACAGATTTATCTAATTATTATGAATGAATCTGTATTGATGCTTTATTACATTGCTTTTCTTACAGTGACCTCATAGATTTTCCAAATTGGAATCATATATCATTAATATTCAAATTTTTCTCTCTTTCTTTCATCCTTCCATTTATCCGCATACTTTTCGATTGCCTTTCATAACTTAATAATCATCTTTCTTTTTTTTTAAGTCAGTTGCTACAATGATATGATCAGCCTATCATATCTTGACTGATTTTTTTGGATCCAGATAATGCGAAGCAATGAGTTGCTTAGGTTATTTATTAATGCTATAGTTATTAGTTGCTCTTATTAGGTAAGTTCTTTTTTTTATCATAATCTAATTGAATCCTAAACCAACGAGTCACACACTAAGCATAGCAATTATATCAAAGGAGTTTTGATGGAAATTTTTATTCAACCTTATAGAATTGCTTATTTTTTTCTTAAACATAAAAAAGAAGACTACAATTTTTTATGACTGTAT